GTCGAATTCGATCGAAGAAGATCCGAATCACGCTCTGTAGGATTTGAACCTACGACATCGGGTTTTGGAGACCCACGTTCTACCGAACTGAACTAAGAGCGCTTTCTTATCATAAAAGATAAGATAAGACTGTAAAGAAAAGGATTGGCCCCAATACATCTTGTATGCATACACTATACAATATCGTAAGAATGGAAGATGTAAGTTCTATATGATATGTTCAATGTGAATTGATCTCAAAAATCCCTTGTTACTGCTCAAAGGAGCAGTAATAAGTAGGGATGACAGGATTTGAACCCGTGACATTTTGTACCCAAAACAAACGCGCTACCAAGCTGCGCTACATCCCTTCCATTGGTCTACAGTGTCATTGTAGAGAATTCCTGTCTTGTTTTCCACATCGTTATCTCCTCTATTAAAATCTATAATTTTGATGTCCATTTCGTCTTTTTGGTCTCATTTAACATATAATAATAGTAAAATACTTCTATCTATATGAAATATGGAATGGAACCCCTATGAAAAAGAAATGAGTATTTTGGGGGAATATTGGGAAATAAAAAGACGTTTTTTCTGTATTTAACAAAAAGTTAATCTTATTTACTGGATGATTGTACATTTCAATATGTCTTATGTATTACAATAAAATGAAGGAGATTTTTCAATGCGAGATCTAAAAACATATCTTTCCGTGGCACCGGTACTAAGTACTCTATGGTTCGCTTCTTTGGCAGGTTTATTGATAGAGATTAATCGTTTTTTCCCGGATGCGTTGACGTTCCCCTTTTTTTCATTCTAGTTATTGGCGTGGGAAGGAATAAAGAAGATTAGAGATACAATTAAATAGCAGCCCCCCTTTTCTCTTTTTTCCCTTTTTAGAATTAGAATAAGGGAGGAAAGAGAAAGAATAAAAGTGCATTCAACAGCTGCTAGACTCGGTTTCCGCTTGCAATTAAATTCATATGAAATTCTATGGAAGTCGAATACAAACTGTGGTTCTAGGGAAAGAATATTATACAAGATACTTATATGAAATACTGTACTGTGATTTGAAATATAGTTTAGAAATCTTTCTATCTTATTTCCTATATTGAATTGATTTAATTTATTGTAGTGAAATCTTGCATAAGAGGATAGCAAGTTACAAATTCTATTTTGTTTTTTCCTTCCTTTTTTCTTTTTAGTTTCGGATTGAAAGAGGAAGAGTTGAGTAAATGAAAAATCCAAAGGAGGTTCATGGCCAAGGGTAAAGATGTGCGAATACCGGTTCTTTTGGAATGTACCGCCTGTGTTCGAAACGGTGTTAATAAGGAATCAACGGGCATTTCCAGATATATTACTCAAAAGAACCGGCACAATACGCCTAATCGATTGGAGTTGCTAAAATTCTGTCCATATTGTTACAAGCATACGATTCACGGGGAGATAAAGAAATAGATCGAACCGAGCACCTTCGGGCCCTTACAAAGAAAGGGAAAAAATGACATTATATATATATATTAACATAATATTTAACATAGTTAAAGATAATTATAAACAAACCAAATCCTATTTATTTATTCTAATTAGCGATACGGCTGAAATAGGATTTTAGGGATAAGAAATAAACTAACCAAACCATGGATAAATCCAAGCGAACTTTTCTTAAATCCAAGCGATCTTTTCGTAGGCGTTTGCCCCCGATCCAATCGGGGGATCGAATTGATTATAAAAACATGAGTTTAATTAGTCGATTTATTAGTGAACAGGGAAAAATATTATCTAGACGAGTGAATAGATTGACCTTGAAACAACAACGATTAATTACTATTGCTATAAAGCAAGCTCGTATTTTATCTTTGTTACCTTTTCTTAATAATGATAAACAATTTGAAAGAACTGAGTCGACCACTAGAACTCCTAATCTTAGAGCCAGAAAAAGATAGGTTTTCTTTCTTCACTTGAATTCAAATCCCCACCGAACTTAAATGCGGATTGATATTTTGTTGGAAAAATCCAAGAATCCGGATTGAATTCTCGTGTCGTAAGAAAAAAAAGAATTTTGGAAAAATAAAAAAAAATTTTTTCTTTTATTGAATATTGAACGTGTTGATTCATATTTATTTTTACTACTTTCTCATATATATTTTATCATATTCTATTCATTTTTATTTGATTTTTATTCGACCCTCCCGGAGTTCATTCTCCGGGCAACTCCCTTTAAGCGGTGGATTCCTTTCAACTTACTTCTTTTATGATCTCATTGGAAATCATATAAAGACAATTCCTATTTGATATAGCTATTTGTGCAAGTATTTTACGATTAAGAAGCAACTGTCTCTTGTACAGATCATTTATTAATCTACTATAACTATAACTATAGCATACCCCCCTTTCACGAATTGCTGCATTTATTCGAGTAATCCACAAACGACGAAAATTTATTTTTTGCTTATCCCTATCCCGATGAGCCGAAACCAAAGCTCTTATTTTTTGTTGAGTAATAGTTCGAGTAAGTCTTGAATGAGCCCCCCGAAAGCTTGATGCAAATAAACGAATTTTTGTTCTACGTCTCCGAGCGATATATCCCCGTCTAATTCTGGTCATTGAATAAATGAAACTTTAACGAATAACTAATAGATTTCCTTTCTTTTAGTTATTCTTTTGCCCCTTTCCTAGTATATTAATAACAAAACGGATTTTTCCAATGTATAAACTAAAAATTCCAATGGCTTTGGCTACTATAACCTTCCCAACCACTATTTTTTATTTTTTCTAGGCATTTCACCTTAAAATACGAAATTGTACTATATATACTAGGTATTAAAAAAATAGCACTGATAAAGAAATAGTGGATTCCATCGTTTCTATGGTTACTTCTTAAACGGTGAGGTCTTCTCTATACACCGGAGCCTTTACTTCATTTAATCAATGTTATTGCTAACTTGTATAGTTCGCATTCTTCGGCTCTACCCATGAATTATTCAGTAATAGGTCTTTCACAACGAGCTCTACCTATACAGTAACGGTATTTAATTATGAAGGTTGGCTGGGTAGCTGACCCTGTTAGTCCGTTCTTACAAGAGGCGTCTATGTTAACTAAGATTTCCTCCGCTTAATGGATAGCCATTTGCTACCAATGGAGAATTGCTTCTCATCTTGAATTGAGGTGAGTGGATTTACACCAATAGAAACCATAAATTTCATACACAATAAAAGGGATCTGATTCATTTTCTTATTTTTAGATAGGAAATGTAGTTCGTTTTTCCCTTCTATCCTATTTGATCATTGATATTCGAACATTGTTCTCTTTCTTTTGTTCTAGTTCATGATCTGAACGAGTCGCACATACACCCTAGTACATGTTCCTCGACGCTGAGGGCATCCCCGAAGCGCGGGGGATTTTGTGACATTTCTAATTGGCTGTCTTGTATTTCTAATAAGTTGTTTAATTGTTGGCATGTTGAATTATATACATAATGGGCTGGTTTAGATCGATCCTAACCGGATGATTTTGAATTACTTTTATTCAATAGATTCAATAGAAGAGTAAATAAAAGTCATAGAATATTAAACTCGGCAGGGTTAACTTCAAATCACGAATTGACGCGAAATACAGGCTATTGTCATTCAACCGCTACAAGATCAACAATCCCATAAGCTTGGGCCTCTGTTGCTGACATAAAAATATCTCTTTCCATGTCTTCGGATACAACCCATATGGGTTTGCCCGTTCTTTGTACATAAACCCTTGTCAGGGTTTCACGCAGTTTCAGCAGTTCTCCCACTTCCAGGATGAATTCTCCCGTTGCTACTTCAGAAAAAGAACCAGCAGGTTGATGGATCATTACCCTGATGATATAAGATAATAAAAGGTTTCTCTATTTCGCATGATGAGGGGAAGATAAAAGAAACATAAAAGAATAACAAGAAAAAAAGATAGAATTGAACAACCGTACGGGCATTTTGCATTGCATACGGCTTTACAATAAAATTGACCCTTACCATTCATCAAAGAAATAAAAAAATAGGATCGATCAGACCCCGGTCGGTAAATGATCAACTTACCACCCTTCCTTTCGGAGGAATTCAAAAATACTATGATGGCTCCGTTGCTTTATATATTTATTATATTTTTTTGTCTGTGATTTGTCTGTCATTCAGCAATCCCAAAGTTGCTTTTTTATTTGATCAAATAAACTAAGGAAAAAAGAATCTTATTTTTTTCGCTTTATAAATATTGTTAAGAGATCCCTGTTGTGAAAAAAATTTGTGACGCTGAACTGGACTTCCGATAATAAAATAGGAAATACCTTTTTCTCATATTACTCTCTCGATACATAATCTAATGTAATGTTTTGAAAACAAAATTCCTTATATCGAATTCAAAGTGCCATGCTATTATTACTTAATATTCATTTTTCATATGGCGAAGGCATAGTCTTCTTTTTTCTCTCAAATAAAAGCCTCATTGGCGCCAAGCGTGAGGGAATGCTAGACGTTTGGTAATCTCTCCTCCGACCAGGATAAAAGATCCCATTGAAGCGGCTGCTCCCATGCATATTGTATGTATATCTGGTTGCACAAATTGCATAGTATCATAAAGAGCCACCCCCGGTATTACCCATCCGCCAGGAGAGTTTATAAACAAATACAGATCTTTGGTCTCATCCTCGATACTGAGATATATCATAAGACCAATAAGTTGATTTGAGATCTCGCTATCAACCTCTTGACCTAAAAAAAGTAATCGTTCTCGATAAAGTCGGTTGATTAGGGTAAAATTGTATCCCTTCGGAATCGTACAGGCGCCTTTTGACGCATACGGTTCAAAAAAAAATCAATGTGTAGATTTCAATTCTTTTTATTTTTTCATAGCAAGTTCCTGCTAATTTATAAGAAATTTTTTTTTTACATTATAAGGAAAGGAAGACAAACTCATGTTTAGTAAAAAAAAAAAGAAAGAATTCATTAAACTTATCCAATATCCAATTAACTTCTCATTGATGGATAGTTTTATCGAGATTCAATCCAAATCACGATGTCATTTTCTTGTTCTTAAACGAGCCTCTTTAATCTTTTTAGGTTTATGCTCTACTCCGGGTAAAGATCCGCCCGATTTTGATTTGCACATATAGTACAAATGCTCCCATTACCACTTCTTTTTGTTATCTTTTTTTTGCAATTCACGCATTCCGTAAAATAGTTGACGGCTTCATGCATATTACTCGATTGATTAATTGATTAACATAAGAGTTTTAAATAACTTCTACTTACAAAAAAAGGATTTCTAAAAAAAAAGAATTCTTTATGATATAAAATAGATATATTATCGCTTGGTTTTTTTTTAACGGAGCCTGGATACTTCAATGTAGTAGTCCAACTAAGCCAACCATAAATTATTCTAATTGATAATAGTAATTAGAATCCCCCCCAAAAATGGATCTAATTGCACTTCACGCTCCAAATTTTTGATGATTGAATGAATCTTTCGTGGGCGAAACAGAGGATATCTCGATTGGGGAGAAAACGGGGAAATCCCATATGACCCAATATATCTGACAAGTCGCACTATATGTCAACCCAAGATGCATCTTCCTCTCCAGGACTTCGAAAAGGTACTTTTGGAACACCAATAGGCATTAAATGAAAGAAAAAAGAACTAAGTACTATATTTTACTTTGATGTGGAAACGTAACAAAGCCTTTATTCTCTTTATAATATTGTACTTTATCCTAAAATCCTAATCATATTTTTTTTCATAAATTAGAAAATTTTATAAAGAAAGTCAGAAAAAATAAGGGAAAATTATTACGAATAGTGTCCTCTAATGATGAACAAGTATGGGCACATTCGCTCATATAAAATGGCCTTAACCTCCCCATTGCGTATTGGTACTTATCGAGTATAGAATAAATCTGCTTCTCTTTGTTCCTACGAACAAAATTGTTCCATTATTACCAACAGAATAGAACAAATATGAACCCTTGCGTTGAAATAATCCACTAAATAGGGGGTCCATAACATAGTCATAGTATATTCCAATGCAATAAAGTTACGTAGTGTGTTTTTCTTTCATAAAGGGGTATTTCCATGGGTTTGCCTTGGTATCGTGTTCATACCGTTGTATTGAATGATCCCGGACGGTTGCTTGCTGTTCATATAATGCATACGGCTTTGGTTGCTGGTTGGGCCGGTTCGATGGCTCTGTATGAATTAGCAGTTTTTGATCCTTCTGACCCTGTTCTTGATCCAATGTGGAGACAGGGTATGTTCGTTATACCCTTCATGACTCGTTTAGGAATAACCAATTCATGGGGCGGTTGGAGTATCACGGGGGGGACTATAACGAATCCAGGTATTTGGAGTTACGAAGGTGTGGCTGGAGCGCATATTGTGTTTTCTGGGTTGTGCTTTTTGGCAGCTATCTGGCATTGGGTGTATTGGGATCTAGAAATATTTAGTGATGAACGTACAGGAAAACCTTCTTTGGATTTGCCCAAGATCTTTGGAATACACTTATTTCTTGCAGGTGTGGCTTGCTTCGGTTTTGGTGCATTTCATGTAACAGGCTTGTATGGTCCTGGCATATGGGTGTCCGATCCTTATGGGCTAACAGGAAAAGTACAATCTGTAAATCCATTGTGGGGTGTGGAAGGTTTTGATCCTTTTGTTCCGGGAGGAATAGCCTCTCATCATATTGCGGCAGGGACTTTGGGCATATTAGCGGGCTTATTCCATCTTAGCGTCCGGCCGCCCCAACGTCTATACAAAGGATTGCGTATGGGCAATATTGAAACTGTTCTTTCCAGTAGTATCGCTGCTGTCTTTTTTGCAGCTTTTGTTGTTGCCGGAACTATGTGGTATGGTTCAGCGACTACCCCCATCGAATTATTTGGTCCTACTCGTTATCAATGGGATCAAGGGTATTTCCAACAAGAAATATATAGAAGAGTTAGTGCTGGGTTAGCGGAAAATCAAAGTTTATCAGAAGCTTGGTCTAAAATTCCTGAAAAATTAGCCTTTTATGATTACATCGGAAATAATCCGGCAAAAGGGGGATTATTCAGGGCGGGCTCAATGGATAGCGGGGATGGAATAGCGGTTGGATGGTTAGGACATCCAATCTTTAGAGATAAAGAAGGACATGAACTTTTTGTACGTCGTATGCCTACCTTTTTTGAAACATTTCCGGTCGTTTTGGTAGACGGAGACGGGATTGTTAGAGCCGATGTTCCTTTTCGAAGGGCAGAATCTAAATATAGTGTCGAACAAGTAGGTGTAACTGTTGAGTTCTATGGTGGTGAACTCAATGGAGTCAATTATAGTGATCCTGTTACTGTCAAAAAATATGCTAGGCGCGCCCAATTGGGGGAAATTTTTGAATTAGATCGTGCTACTTTGAAATCCGACGGTGTTTTTCGTAGCAGTCCAAGGGGTTGGTTTACTTTTGGACATGCTTCATTTGCTTTGCTCTTCTTCTTCGGACACATTTGGCATGGTGCTCGAACCTTGTTTAGAGATGTTTTTGCTGGTATTGACCCAGATTTGGATGCTCAAGTAGAATTTGGAGCATTCCAAAAACTTGGAGATCCAACTACAAGAAGACAAGTAGTCTGATACAACATTTCTTTGGTTTCTTTCGAATGTATTTTCTTTTTATGATATAGGGTACCGGAGAAATATTGATTTGAATTGTCATTTTTTTGTTACTCTTGCTCTTTCTTTATCCGGGATATAATCCCCCAAAAATAAACAGGTATGGAAGCTATAATTGTAAACCACGATCGAATCTATGGAAGCATTGGTTTATACATTCCTCTTAGTCTCGACTCTAGGGATCATTTTTTTCGCTATCTTTTTTAGAGAACCCCCGAAAATTTCAACTAAAAAATAAAAAAAAAATAAATTTTCATTATCGCAATTGAAGTAATGAGCCTCCCAATATTGGGAGGCTCATTACTTCAATTAGTCCCCATGTTCCTCGAATGGATCTCTTAGTTGTTGAGAAGGTTGCCCAAAAGCGGTATATAAGGCGTACCCAGTAAAACTTACAAGTAAACCAGATATAAAGATGGCGACTAGGGTTGCTATTTCCATTATTATATAATTTCAAGACTACAATGGATCTATGATAAGATCGTTTATTTACAATGGGATAGTATACAAAGTCAACAGATTTCAATGAATAAAATAGGATTTATGGCTACACAAACTGTTGAGAACGGTTCTAGATCTGCTCCAAGACGAACTAACGTCGGGAGTTTATTAAAACCCTTGAATTCGGAATATGGTAAAGTAGCTCCTGGGTGGGGAACGACCCCTTTGATGGGTGTCGCAATGGCTCTATTTGCGGTATTTCTATCTATTATTTTGGAGATTTATAATTCTTCCGTTTTATTGGATGGAATTTCAATGAATTAGATCTATAAGAACTCGCAAGTCCTAGCTTTTCAATAAAAAATGAATCCTTTATAGCTCGGATTTCTAGCTCATTTTATTTTGGTAGTTCGACCGTGGAATTTCTTTGTTTCTGTATTTCTGGAATATGAGTGTGTGACTTGTTATAATTGATCCTATTGATAGTACAGAGAATGGGTCTGTCATCTTGATAGAGATGGTTCTACTTCGTCGGATATTGATTCTAGTATCTGTAACACGGAATATATGAAATAGATTAAGAAATATTTGAACTATGATTCATACTTAATATTCAAACCTCGCGGCCGGACTCAAAAAAAATTTCCAAGAATTTTTAAATCTAAATTGTTTGTTCTTTCAAATGCCTCTTTATTCTTATTTTGACTCAAGGACAAATCTTTCTTCGGATTTTTGGTGATTATCTATTCGTGGAATAAGTGATGATCCAATGGTTCTTACTCAGGGAATCTTTGGGCTTAACAACTTAGTATTTTTATTGAATGATCGTGGTTGTAATATGAATCTGCGGTTTTAATCGATTCATAGGGTCTTAACAAGAGAATTCCTATCAAGAATAATAATAAATAAAACAAATAATAAACAAAAAAAAAAAAAAAGAAATAGGGAAGAGAGGATTCAAGAGGCCCGTAAGTATCAAGATAAAGACGACTGAGCCGACTTGATATTTTGGTATTATCGCCACAAAGAAGAACTTTCGGATTTTTTTTATTCGTATCTTCAGAGCAGATTGAATTGGAAAGTAAGAAGTTTCAAACTTTATATTACATATCCGTTCCAATCAGTATTTGGGTGTTTTTGTTTGAGCTGTACGAGATGAAAGTCTCATATACAGTTCTCGGGGGGGGATCGCGCCTATCTCAATAAAGTCTATGATTGGTTTGAAGAGCGTCTCGAGATTCAGGCGATTGCAGATGATATAACTAGTAAATATGTTCCTCCTCACGTAAACATATTTTATTGTCTGGGGGGAATTACGCTTACTTGTTTTTTAGTACAAGTGGCTACAGGATTTGCTATGACCTTTTACTATCGTCCGACCGTTACTGATGCTTTTGCTTCTGTTCAATACATAATGACTGAAGCTAATTTTGGTTGGTTAATCCGATCCGTTCATCGATGGTCGGCAAGTATGATGGTCCTAATGATGATCCTACATGTATTTCGTGTATATCTTACCGGTGGATTTAAAAAACCTCGCGAATTAACTTGGGTTACAGGTGTGGTTCTGGCTGTATTGACTGCATCTTTTGGTGTAACTGGTTATTCCTTACCTCGGGACCAAATTGGTTATTGGGCAGTGAAAATTGTAACAGGTGTACCTGACGCTATTCCTGTAATAGGATCACCTTTGGTAGAATTATTGCGCGGAAGTGCTAGTGTGGGGCAATCCACCTTGACTCGTTTTTATAGTTTACATACTTTTGTATTGCCGCTTCTTACTGCCGTATTTATGTTAATGCACTTCCCAATGATACGTAAACAAGGTATTTCTGGTCCTTTATAGAGAAGATATAGGATAGATATTTTGAATTCATCTTTTATCATTTTATCAATGGGGTAGGAACGATAGTATTTTAT